TTCGACCAGTAATCATATATGAGATAGCGAACGGTATCAATTTAGGAACACTTTTCACCGCGGATCTATTGCAGGAAAAGGATAATCTGAAACTTCGAGTTGTCAATTATATTCTTTATGGAAATAGTAAACCAATTCGGGGAATTTCTGACACAAGTATTCAATTAATTCGTACTTGTTTAGTCGTGAATTGGGATCAAGACAAAAAAAGTTCTTCTATCGAGGAGGCCCGCGCTTCTTTTGTTGAAGTAAGCACAAATGGTCTGATTCGTGATTTCCTAAGAATCAATCTATTGAAATCCAAAATTTCATATATCAGGAGTAGAACTAGAAAAAGGGATGATCCATCAGGTTTCGGACCGATCTCTAATAATGGATCAGATCCCACCAATATTAATCCCTTTTATCCCAGTTATTCCAAGGCAAGGATTCAACAATCACTTAAACAAAATCACGGAACTATTAGTACGTTATTGAATAGAAATAAGGAATGTCAATTTTTGCTAATTTTGTCATCATCTAATTGTTTTCGAATGGATGCATTCAATCATGTAAAAGATCACAATGTAATAAAAGAATCGATTAAAAGAGATCCTATAATTTCAATTCAAAATTCGTTGGGCCCATTAGGAACAGCCCTTCAAATTGCAAATTTTGATTTATTAAACCATTTCAATTTAATAACTCATAATCAGATCTCCATAACTAAATATTTGAAACTTGACAATTTAAATTTAAAAGAGACTTTTCAAGTACTTAAATATTATTTAATGGATGAAACCGGGAGAATTGTTAATCCCGATCCATGCAGTAAGAGTGTTTTGAATGCATTCACTTTGAATTGGTATTTTCTCCATCATAATTATCATCCTAATGATTGTGAATCTTTCTTCACAATAATTAGACTGGGACAATTTATTTGTGAAAATGTATGTATTGCCAAAAGCGGACCACATCTAAAATCGGGTCAAGTTATAATTGTTCACATTGACTCTGTAGTAATAAGATCGGCTAAGCCTTATTTGGCCACGCCAGGAGCAACCGTTCATGGCCATTATGGAGAAATCCTTTACGAAGGAGCTACATTAGTTACATTTATATATGAAAAATTGCGATCTGGTGATATAACGCAGGGTCTTCCAAAAGTGGAACAAGTGTTAGAAGTACGTTCAATTGATTCAATATCGATAAACCTAGAAAAGAGAGTTGAGGGTTGGAATGAGTGTATAACAAGAATTTTTGGAATTCCTTGGGGATTCTTAATTGGTGCTGAGTTAACTTTCGTGCAAAGTCGTATCTCTTTGGTTAATAAGATCCAAAAAGTTTATCGATCTCAAGGGGTGCAGATCCATAATAGGCATATAGAAATTATTGTACGGCAAATAACATCAAAAGTATTGGTTTCAGAAGACGGAATGTCTAATGTTTTTTCACCCGGAGAACTAATTGGATTGTTCCGAGCAGAACGAACGGGACGCGCTTTAGAAGAAGCCATCTGTTACCGACCCATATTATTGGGAATAACGCGAGCATCTCTGAATACTCAAAGTTTCATATCAGAGGCGAGTTTTCAAGAAACTGCTCGCGTTTTAGCAAAAGCTGCTCTCCGCGGTCGTATCGATTGGTTGAAAGGCCTAAAAGAAAACGTTGTTCTAGGCGGTATGATACCCGTCGGTACCGGATTCAAAAGATTCGTGCAAGGCTCAAGGAAACATAAAAAGATGCCTTTGAACAGCAAAAAGAATAATTTATTCGAGGGGGAATTTAGAGATAGAGATTTTTTATTCCACCAGAGAGAGTTATTTGATTCTTGCATTTCAAGAAATTTCTATGATACATCAGAATAAGCATTTCTAGGATTTAATGATTCCTAAGAGCGGATTCATCCTTTTATTTTATTTTAATTAATCGTGGTCCTGTGATTTGTTTCATGTGATTTATTAATAGTAATAAAGAAAATAAGGAATAGAATGAAATTAATTGCTTGGATCGTATATCAACATCCAATCTCCGGGAAAAGATAAGGTTCCATCGGAACAATTATTTATTTCAGGGTACCCCCTCTCTCTTTTTCTTTGTTTGAAAAAGAAAGAGAGAGAGAGGAAGTGTGGGTAGAAATGATAAAAAGATATTGGAACATTAATTTAGAAGAGATGATGAAAGCGGGAGTTCATTTTGGTCATGGTACTAGAAAATGGAACCCAAGAATGGCCCCTTATATCTCTGCAAAACGTAAAGGTATTCATATTACAAATCTTACTAGAACTGCTCGTTTTTTATCAGAAGCTTGTGATTTAGTTTTTGATGCAGCAAGCAAGAGAAAACAATTCTTAATTGTTGGTACCAAAAATAAAGCAGCGGATTCAGTAGCCCGGGCTGCAATAAGGGCTCGGTGTCATTATGTTAATAAAAAATGGCTCGGCGGTATTTTAACGAATTGGTCTACTACAGAAACTAGACTTCAAAAGTTCAGGGACTTGAGAATGGAACAAAAGACCGGTAGACTCAACCGTCTTCCGAAAGGAGATGGGACTCGATTGAAGAGACAGTTAGCTCACTTGCAAACATATCTGGGTGGGATTAAATATATGACAGGGTTACCCGATATTGTAATACTCGTTGATCAGCAAAAAGAATATACAGCTCTTCGGGAATGTATCACTTTGGGAATTCCAACCATTTGTTTAATTGATACAAACTGTGACCCGGATCTCGCAGATATTTCGATTCCAGCGAATGATGACGCTATAGCTTCAATCCGATTAATTCTTAATAAATTAGTATTTGCAATTTGTGAGGGTCGTTCTAGCTATATACGAAATTCCTGATTAATAATAAGATAGATTAATAATAAGATAAAGAAATTATTTTGTGAACTCCATATATTTATGGATATATAATCGGTTACTATTTGTCAATCGTGCAAAAGAGATAAAAATAACTAGCTATATTATGTGATTTGTTGATATTTCAAATATACAATTTTAGTAGGCAAATAAAAAAAACGATGGTTGAATCAAAATAATTCCTTTTAAAGTTTTCTTTCAGGGGGTAGTATGAATGTTCTATCATGTTCCATCAACATCCTAAAAGGGTTATATGATATATCTAGTGTGGAAGTAGGCCAGCATTTCTATTGGAAAATAGGAGGTTTCCAAGTACACGCCCAAGTACTTATTACTTCTTGGGTTGTAATTGCTATCTTATTAGGTTCAGCCATTGTAACTGTTCGGAACCCCCAAACCATTCCAACTGGCGGTCAGAATTTCTTCGAATATGTCCTTGAATTCATTCGAGATGTGAGCCAAACTCAGATCGGAGAGGAATACGGCCCATGGGTCCCCTTTATTGGAACGATGTTTCTATTTATTTTTGTTTCTAATTGGGCGGGTGCACTTTTACCTTGGAAGATTATAGAGTTACCTCATGGGGAGTTAGCTGCACCTACGAATGATATAAATACTACCGTTGCTTTAGCTTTACTTACGTCAATAGCCTATTTTTATGCGGGCCTTAGCAAAAAAGGATTAGGTTATTTCAGTAAATACATTCAACCAACTCCAATTCTTTTACCCATTAACATTTTAGAAGATTTCACAAAACCCTTATCACTTAGCTTTCGACTTTTCGGAAATATATTAGCGGATGAATTAGTAGTTGTTGTTCTTGTTTCTTTAGTACCTTCAGTGGTTCCTATACCTGTCATGTTCCTTGGGTTATTTACAAGTGGTATTCAAGCTCTTATTTTTGCAACTTTAGCTGCGGCTTATATAGGCGAATCCATTGAGGGGCATCATTAACGAATTTTGTTTTGAAATAGACTTTTTTATCTTATAGTCTAAGGCAATCTATTCTTGTTCAAGATAATCTACTTATACTTAGTGAACATAAATATACACATAAATAGAAAAAAAGTTTATAACGATCTAAAGGAATAGTAAAAACAAAAAGGAAAGAAATCTAAAAGAGTTTTGTCCTAAACGATCTTTTTCCTAGAATTCGTTTGAATCATTTATACCTTCGTCCAATCAATTTTTTTTTTGGCTTGATTATTTTGTTCATTCAATTCCAATCCAATTTTAGGAGTCATAATCTGAATAAGAGTTGTTTCCAACATGTGATTAAAAAAAGGGGTTTTTTATATAGAGATAGAGCTATTTCTATTTCACTCGGTTTTATTCAATTCAATAGATTGACTAATAATAAAATATTAAGAAATTATAAAAAAAAAAATAATAAAATAACTTACAAGAAAACAAAGACTTATATTTCTATGCAATGATTCAGACTAATGAATTTGTCCATTTAGATTGATTGTATCCAAGTGGGATAATGATAAGGAAGAGAATAAAAAAAAAAAATGGATTATTATTATTTACAAGAGTGAAATCAAACTAAGTTTATGGAATATATATATAAATAATGGAATAATGACTATAACTCAATTTTCTTTTTGTGAATATTTCAGCATCTAAAAAATTTTTTTAGAATCCGATTGAATTTAAGATACGAATAGTTGGTTTACGTTATGGAAGAAAGACGTGTATATGCAATATTAACTATTTATATAGTTAGATATTCGTTAAAAGATAGGTCGTCTAAAAGATATATCTAATCTGCCCTGGAGATTTCGATAGGGATTTCACTAAAAATCCCTCCTTTTCGTTTGGAACTGGGAATTCAATATTGAATAATTGAATAAAGAGATTAAATCAAGAAAAAGAATGAATAGTTCGAAATTTATTGGTTGATTGTATCATTAACCATTTTTTTTTGGTGCGAGGAACTTATCATGAATCCATTGATTTCTGCCGCTTCCGTTATTGCTGCTGGGTTGGCTGTTGGGCTTGCTTCTATTGGACCTGGGGTTGGTCAAGGTACTGCCGCGGGGCAAGCTGTAGAAGGTATCGCAAGACAACCCGAGGCAGAGGGAAAAATACGAGGTACTTTATTGCTTAGTCTGGCTTTTATGGAAGCTTTAACAATTTATGGATTAGTTG